CCTCTCCTTTTTTTCTTCTGGTGCAAATAAATTGAAATGATTGAAGTTTTTCTATTTGGAATCGTATTAGGTCTAATTCCTATTACTTTGGCTGGATTATTTGTAACTGCATATTTACAATACAGACGTGGTGACCAGTTGGACCTTTGATTAATTAACATCTATTTTTTTGCTTGACCTCCTACTTGCTTGAACTCATAGGGGGTCAAATTCAGATTGCTGTTCAATTATTTCAGTACAATTTTGACCTACCAATAACAAGAATGCAATCACGCTCTGTAGGATTTGAACCTACGACATCGGGTTTTGGAGACCCACGTTCTACCGAACTGAACTAAGAGCGCGTTATTTTCAATAAAATAAAAGTAATCCTAATATATCTTGCATGTATATACTATCATATAGAATATGAGAAAATGAAAGAAAAGATTAATTAGGTATGTTCAATTGTAATCGATCTCAATTGATTCCTTTTTACTGTCCAGAAAAAAAGTAATAGGTAGGGATGACAGGATTCGAACCCGTGACATTTTGTACCCAAAACAAACGCGCTACCAAACTGCGCTACATCCCTTTCAATTGGTCTACAGTGTCATTGTAGAGAATCCCTGTCTTGTTTTCCAACATTTTGATTTATTTCCTAATTTGATATAAACAAATTAGATTGACATTTCTTCTTTTTTGTTTCATATCATATAACATACATACTATATAATAAAAAAAAGAATTATATACGCATGAAATAACTATGAAACCCGCCGTAAAAAAAGAAATATTTTTAGATAATGTTGAGGCGGAAAGGGACATATTCTTTTTTTTTTTCTAAAAAAAGAATATCTACCTAATTGTTGTAGATTTCAATTTCAATTAGAGAGTTCGTGCACAATATAAGCGGAACTATATAGACATCTGATCATATATGTATTACCATTATGTAGTACAAATTACTATATTATGTAGTACAAATTACTATAAAGAATAAAGAAGGAGTTTTTAAAATGAGAGATCTAAAAACATATCTCTCCGTGGCACCAGTAGTAAGTACTCTCTGGTTCGGATCTTTAGCGGGTCTATTGATAGAGATCAATCGTTTATTCCCAGATGCGTTGATATTCCCTTTTTTTTCATTCTAGTGATTAACCCATTCTAGTTGTTAACCCGGGAAGGGGTGAAGAAGATTACAGCTACAATCAAATATCTGTGACTAATCCTCTCCCCTTATCTTTTTTTTGTTATTAGAATACAAAATAATTTAGAAAAATAAAAGAGAAAGAATAAAAGTGGATTCAACCTCAGTCAAACTCGGACTTGGGCCTAGGTTCCAATTAAATTACTAAACGAGTGATAACGGAAATAAAAATTTGATGGCTAGCACAAAAATATAATACAAGATACTGAAATGAAAAATGAAATACTGTACTGCGATTCTAAATTTTGAAATCCTTGTATTACTTATTATTACTATAATATGATATGATTGCAACGAAATCTTTCATCATTTTAGCAACTTCTGTTTTTTTCGTTCTTTTTTTCTTTTCGTCATTTTGTTTTGGATTTGAAAATGAAATAGTTGCGTAAATCAAAAATACAAAGGAGGTTCATGGCCAAGGGTAAAGATGCCCGAGTAACGGTTATTTTGGAATGTACTAGTTGTGTTCGAAACATTTCTAATAAAGAATCAATGGGGATTTCCAGATATATTACTCAAAAGAATCGACACAATACACCTAGTCGATTGGAATTGAGAAAATTCTGTCCCTGTTGTTACAAACATACGATTCATGGGGAGATAAAGAAATAGATCCGTCTGTGTGGTAACCCTTCCATTCCAAGGAAAATGAAAAATGACATATAGAAAATAGATTTTCTATTAAAAAAAAAAATAAATCCTATTTCTTAATTCTAAATCGGTTTTTTTTGATCCGATTGAAATAGGATTTTCGGGATAAGGAATAAACAAACCATGGATAAATCAAAGCGAATCCTTCTTAAATCCAAACGATCTTTTCGTAGGCGTTTGCCCCCGATTCAATCGGGGGATCGAATTGATTATAGAAACATGAGTTTAATTAGTCGATTTATTAGTGAACAAGGAAAAATATTATCTAGACGCGTAAATAGATTGACTTTAAAACAGCAACGATTAATTACTATTGCTATAAAACAAGCTCGTATTTTATCTTTGTTACCTTTTCTTAATAATGAAAAACAATTTGAAAGAAGCGAGGCAATCGCTAGAACTATTGGTCTTAGAACTAGAAAAAAATAAGCTTACCTTTCAATTGAATAAAAATGAAAATCTAAACGCTCAAAGTAGGATTGATGCTTTGTTCAAAAAATCCGAGAACCTAGATTTGATTTTCGTGTTGTAAGAATAAAAAAAAAAAAGAATGAGGGAAGCAGAATCAATCTTTTTTTTTTTTATTGAACATCTTTGTTCATTTTGACAATTTTATGATATTTATCATACTAATTTCTACTCTACCTTCCCGGCGTTCATTCTGCAGGGAACTCCATTTAAACTATTCCGATGGATTCTTTCCACTCTTCTTATTTTCTAATCTCATTTGAAATCATATAAAGACAATTCCTATTTAATATAGCGATTTGTGCAAGTATTTTACGATTAAGAAGCAACTGCTTCTTGTACAGATTGTTCATTAATCCACTGTAATTATAGTATACTTTACTGTCTCGAACGACTGCATTTATTCGAGCGATCCATAAATGGCGAAAATCCCTTTTTTTCCTAACTCTATCCCGATAGGATGAAACCAAAGCTCTTATTTTCTGTTGAGTAATAGTTCGAGTAAGTCTTGAATGAGCCCCTCGAAAACTTGCTGCAAATAAACGAATTTTTGTTCTACGTCTCCGAGTTATATATCCTCGTTTAATTCTGGTCATTGAATAAAAAAAACTTTGATGAATAACTAATTGATTTCTTTTCTTTCAGTTATTCCTTTCCTAGTCTATTAATAACAAAACGGATTTTTCCAATGTATAAAAAAAAATTCCAATGGCTTTTGCTACTATAACCTTCCCGACCACTATTTTTTTTTTCTTTTTTGGGGAGGCATTTCATCTCATAATAAAAAATTGTATTGATATTGTGATACTAAGTATCAAAAAAACATAGTAAACATAAAAAAAAAAAAAATAGAAATGGATAAAGAAATAGTGGTTTCCATCGTTTCTATGGTTAGTTCTTAAACGGTGAGGTCCTCTCTATACACCGGAGCTCATTTTTTTCTATTGTTAACTTGTACAGTTCACGTTCTTTGGCTCTACTCATGAATTATCGTTCTTTCACAATGAGATTTACCTATGCAGTAACGGTATTTAATTATGAAGATTCGCCGGGTAGCTAACCCTCTTAGTCCGTTTTTGCAAGAAGAAGGGTATAATATAATCCTTCTGTTAAATAGGATTTTCTCCGCGTAATGGATAAGCATTTATTACCAATGGGGAATTCTTTCTCATCTTAAATTGAAAACGGGGGTGATTGGATTTGCACCAATATAAACCATAAATTTGATACACAATAAGGGGTACGAGAAATTTTTTTTTTTTAGATAGTGAATGTAGCTCTTCCATTCTATCCTATTCATTCGCTGGTATTGATCACTGATACTGGAAAAATACTTTCATTTCTTTTGTGCCAGTCTATGATCTGAACGAGTCGCACATACACCCTAGTACATGTTCCTCGACGCTGAGGACATCCCCGAAGGGCGGGCGATTTGGTGACATTTTTGATTGGCTGTCTTGTGTTTCTAATAAGTTGTTTAATAGTTGGCATGTTGAATCATATACATAATGAATTGGTTTAGATCGATCCTAACCGGATGATTATGAATTAGTTCTAGATTCTATATTAATAATTAATAGTATTAATAATACTAGATTAATTAATAGAAAATATTCTATTAAACCCAGTAAGAAGATAAAATCTCAAATTGCGGATTTGCAAAAAATACCTTCTTTCTATTTTTTAGTCAACGGCTACAAGATCAACAATTCCATGAGCTTGGGCTTCTGTTGCTGACATAAAAACATCCCTTTCCATGTCTTCGGATATAACCCATAAGGGTTTGCCTGTTCTTTGTACATAAACTCTTGTGATGCTTTCCCGCAACTTCAGTAGTTCTTCTGCTTCCAAGATAAATTCTCCCGTTTGTGCCTCATAAAAAGAACTAGCAGGTTGATGGATCATTACCCTGATGATTTAATAAACGGTTTCTCTATCTCACATGATGAGTTAAAGAGAAAAACAATAAATAAATTGAAACAACCGTACAGGCATCTTTTGTGCATTGCATACGGCTTTACAAGAAGTTGTGGTGTGTCTGTCGATTATCCCAAGCTCGATTCCGTGGAAAGACTATCCTCGTAAGGGAGACCAGGGACCCACTCTTCTTTTGTGCCACGAGGTTAAGCCGTTACACCAGTTCTGTTCCCACGCGTACTACCCGGCTGACTCTTCTTCTTTTTTTCCCATCCAGCTTTACTCAAGAAGAGGAGTGAGTGTACTTCTTCTTCAATTGAGCTCCTTCTTATCCGCCGAACCAGCCAATCTTAGGCTTAACCGAGAGCTTTCTTCGTGCTACCAAGGTAGGTCAGTTTCTTCCTGAATCCGTAACGTAACGACTGGCCGGAAAGAATGACCTTTCAAGGAAAGTCTTAGCCCTGCCTCTATCACACCGGAAACTCTCACACTCAGAATGAGATAAGATAGATATTTGATCTAATAGTGATCTTTCAAACTCTAATAGTTCTCTTTCTCCAGTAATCCTCTAGTTCTCTTTTTCTTTGAATACTATTTCATAGTCTCGTGTGTTGACGCCCTGATAGATCACCGGTCCCGAGTCTATAAAGTGAGACGCCCCAGCTCACTGGAACACTAGACTCAGAATGAGATAAGTGGGATCGAATAGTTCTCTTTTAGTGATCTGAAGCTAAGTGAGATAAGATAGCAAACTCAGAATGAGAAGAGCTACAAACTCACTGGATGGTTAAGAGAGCTAGACTTCCAAACTCGAATAGTGATCTTTCAAACTCTTATAGTGATCTTTTGATTTGAAGACTATTGCATAGTCTCACGTGTTAAGATAAGCAAATCAGAACTAATCAAACTAATAAGCTAATCTTTTCTCCCTTCCGGCTGATACCGAGGTTGCCGGCCCACAGACCCCATTTCGGAGCCATAGTAGTGGGCACATTGGGCCTGTCAGTTTATCAATCGAAGGAAGAGAGAACTAATCAAACTAATCAATTTGAATCGATCGTAATATTTATTATCTTATCTTACGCAATTAATAATAGAAAAGTGATCTAATCTCAAGTGCGATTTTGAGAGTTCTCTTCTCTTACGCAATTAATAATAGAAAGAAGATATAATGGAAGGTTTCGAAAGTGAGAGAGTCCAGGGTAATCTCAAGTGCGATTTTATATGAAATTACGCAATTTCTAATATAAGTGAATTCGTCTCGAATAGGTCTCTCATTTAGAGTTTGTTATAATTAATATGAGGAAGTGAGTGAATTACGTCTTTCTTGAATTAGAGATCCCTTTAAGATCACATATTGTTATCGTTATCAATCAATAAACTCCAAGAACTCTCCTGCCCCCACCTTTTGAAGGGAAGGATGGTTCGGCGCTAGTGGGCATGTCATCATTTAATAAAGATTGTGTCACGAAAGAAAAGGAAGCTTCCGGCCTGAGAATCTTATTTGGCCAGATCTTCCAATCTGAAAGTCCACAATCCCCCACCCAGACGTACGATCGCTTTAAACCTCTATGAATCTCTTTCTCTTTCTTCGATCGAGCAGATGATGGATTGGTCCCCGAAAGAGCATGATATGACTAGTAGGAAAGGCCTAAAGCCAAGTGGCTAGGAGCTGGGTCCATATTGGTTTAACGAAGTCAAGATCTCTTTATTTAACCCCCGTCTATGAAATGACTTCAGAAGATCAGACAACACGGCCGCTGAAACTTCCAGGCAAACCTCCACCGTAATGGATGCGGTAAAGAGCGCCTAGTCCAGGGGAAAAGGTAAGCGCGAAGCGGAGGCTTGCAGACGAAGGAACCATTTCAGGTAGTACGCTTTTGCTAATTAGAGGGTCTTGGTTATGCCATCTGGTTGAGAATCCGAGTGCTGCATATTTCCAAGCTCGGCTTGGGCCCCTTCTGCTCTCTCAAAAACCGAATTGATAGGGCTTTCGTAGAGGACTGATCGATTCTTTCGTTTTTTATCCACTTCGAAGGGACAATACCAAAAGAGAGCCATTAAAGGCCGGTCTAGCTTCTTGACATTCAATCCACCTGATTTCTTCCACTTCCGAGTCGCACATTTGCCAAAATCACTTTGTTCTCAACCGATCAGAGATCTTCGATCCGAGACACTAATTCGTTTAGAGCTCGGGAGTGGCTAAACCTGTTTTTTAAGGGATTTAGTGGACCCCTTCCAAGGCTTTTCCGCGGTTCCTGTTAGGCGGGGCTTTCACACCTCAACTTCTTTTCAAGAGTAGGATTTGCAATCCCTTTCATAAACAATTGGTGGGCACTTTGCAAACTACGGATTTGACTCTATACCCGGGATTTCCTTTCGGGGAAACCCCGTACAGTTGAACCGACGAACCTGACTTTCAGCTTTCATTTCCAAACGGAGAAAGCTGCTACACCCCCGAATGTGACCCATGAGCTAGCTTTGGCCCGACCTTGATCCAAAGCAGACTTGAAAATGAGATTAAGGAGGCTTTAGGCGAACCTTCGAGGAGCACATCCTGGTAAATGAATGACCTGAAAGGCTATTCCATATCACATTTAGAATATTCTTTCGATTATAACAAACTTATAAGGGAGGCCGGCCATACGCCATTCTTTGAGGCTTATTGCTTTCACTTCAATTCCCAAGTATGGGAGTCAATGATCTAGGAAGATAGCATCTTAGGGGCATCTTTTCCAATGCAACAAGAAAAGACTGCTCTGAGGCAATAAGCGCTACTGTCGAGGCCTTCTTTGTCGGGTTCCGCCTGACCGAAGAATCAATAAAAAGATCACTTCAAAAAAAGATTGCCTTTTTTGAACAACCTTCTGTTTAAGAGTCTAATATTAGATAGAATGTGATTCTTCTTTCTTATCATTATTTTTCTTATTTTTGATTCGTCTCTAAATCATATTTTTTTTCACAAATTTAATCGAGTTTAAATACCATAAGACGTAGATGGAATTGAATCCATTTTTTATCTAGGTAAAAGATGGGAACATAGATAAAAAAAAAAGACTTTTTTAATGAAAAAAAAAGTAGGACGGGCTTTTCATCGTATGTCCATATCTTTCATATTCATATTTGAAATTCGTTATTCATAAAAAAACCTTACGTCTCATATATTTTCCATGATGTCATTTTAATTCAAAATCGAAATGTGAAAGCCTCTCTTATTCTCTATCCCTTAAATGGTGTGTGCAACTTGATTATTTTATTTCTGTGGATTTATGTGGAATTATAAATACGAAGGGCTTGCGTTTTTGGTACTAATTGAATTGAATCAATGGGATTAAGTCTCTTAAGACCGGTTTAGGCTAAAATAATTTAGAGTCAAAAAAAATTGGATTTGTTTTTGATCTATCTATTTGTTTTAAATCATTGATGGGTTAATTCGAATAGGTTTTTTTTATGATAATAAAAGATAATAAAATGTCCCTTCCCTTATTGGAAAACTTTAGTCAAATAATAATATCGAGGTAGAAAACTTTCAATCAATTATTTTGAATGATTTCCTATGAATCCTTGGTACTTGAAGAAGTGTTAAACTGGCGAATCCATCCTATCAAGAAACTTGAAAATGCGGATTCAAAAAGAACGTATTTCTTATTTATTCGTAATTTTTTCTAAATTTATAGAAATAAAAAAAAAAAAAAGAATAATATATATATTCCATTTCATATTAAATAAATATTGCATTCATACAAAAAATTGTATTCATCCAATATACTAAAAGAAAATCCAATATCTAAAAGAAAATGTGGGTTTAAAAAAAAAATGGAATTCTTGCTGATACTTTTTAAGAAACTACCCATTCATAACAGTATAGATAACTATGTACCAACTAAACCAATGACTATTCATGATTCCATAATTGAATCAATTACATACCAGTTCCAAGAAACTAGAGGTTATGGTAAAACTTCGTTTAAAACGATGTGGTAGAAAGCAACGTGCGACTTGAAGGACATGATCAACTGTGGATTCTTATCTTACATCCACCATTTTCTTTTATATATAGGAATGAAGATGCTCTTGGCTCGACATCGTTTGTTCTGTTCCACTATAACCCTCATTTCATTTTGGGGAAGTTTGAATGTAAATATTACATGATGGAGCTCGAGTAGAAAGTATTAATTCATTTATCAGGGGCGGAGATCTAGGGTTAGTGTCAATCAATAAGTTGAAACAACTTCGTAAGTATATTTTCGATATAGAAATCGAAAGGATCCAATTCAAGCAAGTTTCAAATTCAAACATCAAATTTGTTGGAATTAGGAAAACACTTTTGATCAAAAGTGTATCACGCGAGAATCAATCATTCATATGGTTCTTTGATAAAAAGAAATCACAAAAAATGGTATGTTGCTGCCATTTTGAAAGGATTAAAGATCACCGAAGTAATGTCTAAACCCAATGATTCAAAGCAAAGATAAAGGATCCCGGAACAAGGAAATACCTTTTTTAATTGTTTTAATAACTAAACTTGTTAATTGTCTCAATAACTAAACTAGATCAGAATGAAGAATAGAATAGATTCTAAAGGAGACAGGCAAAAAGGGGGTTATAGACGGCTCAATAAATGAAATGCTTAAAGGTTTTCCTTTGAGTGAGAGTTACCCAACTTGAGTTATGAGGATACAAATAAGAATTTTTTTTTTTATTCTTTTTTGGAAAAGAATAAAAAAAAAAAAATGAAATCATAGTCTAATTGATTTGATAATCTATGGATCTATTTTACATTAATTAGAATTCTATACATATACATAACTTCAAATTTTCTCGAGCCGTACGAGGAGAAAACTTCTTATACGGTTCTGGGGGGGGTATTGTTAATCTACATCTATCCCAATGAGCCGTTTATCGAATCGTTGCAATTGATGTTCGATCCCGAAGAGAGGGAAGAGATCTTCGTAAAGTGGGTTTTTATGATCCGATAAAGAATCAAACCTATTTAAATGTTCCTGCAATTCTATATTTTCTTGAAAAAGGTGCTCAACCTACAGGAACTGTTCATGATATTTTAAAGAGGGCTGCGGTTTTTACGGAATTTGACCTGAATCAATAACCGAAAAATTCAATTAATGAAATAAAAAAAAAAGAGGGTGTGGATGACTTGTCTATAGCTTTGGATAACCTTTTCTCTATTATTTCCCCCCTCTCTTGTTCTACTACACTTATTTATTAAAGATCAATCAAGTGAATAAATGAAATAATTGGTTTTATACTAGAAATAAAAAATTTGGACATTACCATCAATGGGTTGGTTTTTGTTGGAAATCTATGAACAAATAAAAAAACACAAGGGATTACGCTTGTTTATTCTACTTATATTTATTTATTGATTGAATAAACCCGAGATTTTTTTCTACTTTACTTCTTCCTTACCTTAATTTATTCTTTCGCCTACACTTTTTTTTTTCTATTTATGTTCATTATCTCTATCGTGCCAATCCAACACAACTCCGTAGTTTTTTCTTTTTTTATTTATTTTCTCTTTTTTTCATTTTAATTCTTATATATTATATATATATTTTCCTATTTCTATTTATTTCAATTGACTAATTAAATTGAATAATGAAATATAAATAAAAAAAGAAAGATATTCAATTGAAATTGTTATTTCTATTTTTTTTTTTTTTTATTCTTTTGTGTTCTCCATTGTATTCGTTTTTCACTATTCACATTCATATTGACAACAGTGGATCAAACAAATATAATCCGATTGTGGATAAA